ATTTCGTCTTTTTAGTTGGAACTTTAGGGGGTTCTCTAAAAAAGATAGCGAAAAAGATTATTCCTAAAGTCGAGACTAAGAGGAATGTATAAACCAATGCTTCCATAGATTTCATCGTGGTTTACAATTATAGCTTTCATACCTGTTTATTTTGGATCATCTCCCATATAAAGAAAAAGAAGGAACAAGAGTTAAAAAATGCAATTATTCAAATCAAGATTAATCCAGTTCCCTATGTAAAATAAAAATTACACCTAAAAATATAGTAAAAAAGGAACAACACAAAAAGAAAGAATGTTCTATCAGACTATTTGTCTTCTTGTAGTTGGATCTCCCAGTTTTTGGAATGCTCCAAATTCGACTTGAGCATCCAAATCAGGATCGATACCAGCAAAAACATCTCTGAACAAAGTTCTAGCACCATGCCAAATGTGCCCGAAAAAGAAGAGAAGAGCAAACGAAGCATGTCCAAAAGTAAACCAACCCCTCGGGCTGCTACGAAAAACACCATCCGATTTCAAAGTAGCACGATCTAATTCAAAAATTTCACCCAATTGAGCACGTCTAGCATATTTTTTCACAGTAGCAGGATCACTATAACTGACTCCGTTGAGTTCGCCACCATAGAACTCAACAGTTACACCTACTTGTTCGACACTATACTTCGATTCTGCCCTTCGAAAAGGAACATCGGCTCTAACAATTCCGTCTCCGTCTACCAAAACAACCGGAAATGTCTCAAAAAAAGTAGGCATACGTCGTACAAAAAGTTCACGCCCCTCTTTATCTCTAAAGATAGGATGTCCTAACCAACCGACGGCTATTCCATCTCCATTATCCATTGAACCCGCTCTAAATAATCCCCCTTTTGCCGGATTATTGCCGATGTAATCATAAAAAGCTAATTTTTCGGGAATTTTAGACCAAGCTTCTGATAAACTTTGATTTTCGGCTAGCCCAGCACCAACTCGTCGATATATTTCTTGCTGGAAGTATCCCTGATCCCATTGATAACGAGTTGGACCAAATAATTCAATCGGGGTTGTTGCTGAACCATACCACATTGTTCCAGCAACAACAAAAGCTGCAAAAAATACAGCAGCGATACTACTGGAAAGGACGGTTTCAATATTTCCCATACGCAATCCCTTGTATAGACGTTGGGGTGGACGCACACTAAGATGGAAAAGGCCCGCTAATATACCCAATGTCCCTGCTGCAATATGATGAGAGGCTATTCCACCGGGAACAAAAGGATCAAAACCTTCTACACCCCATGCGGGATTTACGGATTGCACCCTTCCGGTTAGGCCATAAGGATCGGACACCCATATTCCAGGACCATACAATCCGGTTACATGAAATGCGCCAAAACCAAAACAAGCCACCCCGGCAAGAAATAAATGAATTCCAAATATTTTTGGCAAATCCAAAGAGGGTTTTCCTGTACGTTCATCACAAAAGATTTCTAGATCCCAATAGACCCAATGCCAGATAGCCGCCAAAAAGCACAAGCCCGAAAACACAATATGTGCTCCGGCCACACCTTCATAACTCCAAATACCCGGATTCGTCGTAGTCCCCCCTGTGATACTCCAACCGCCCCACGAATTGGTTATTCCTAAACGAGTCATGAAGGGTATAACAAACATACCCTGTCTCCACATTGGGTCAAGAACAGGGTCGGAGGGATCAAAAACTGCTAATTCATATAGAGCCATCGAACCGGCCCAACCAGCAACCAGAGCTGTATGCATTATATGGACAGAAAGTAAACGGCCGGGATCATTTAATACAACGGTATGAACACGATACCAAGGCAAACCCATGAGAATACCCCTTTTATCAGCAAAAAATAGACACTATGTAACTTTATTGCACTGGAAAAAAAAATATACTATGGAACCCCACTTGCAGTAGATTATATCGGGTAAGGGATTACATTTTTTTTTTTCTAGGTTTTTAGGAAAGATGGAACAATTATATTCATAGGAACAAAAAAAAGCGGATCTATTTTATTCTATACCCGATAAATAACAATACGCAATGGTGGTGTTGGTGGTGGGGGAGATCCTATTTTTTATGCGTGTTTCTTTCTATCCGTGAATGCGGACATAGTTTTTATCATTCAAAGAACCTGTTCGTAAGAACTATCTTTTATTTATTTTTTTCATTTGGTATTCCCCCCCCTTTTTTTATTTATCACATTTATAAATACAAGATGATAAAGACAAATAATTTTTAACACAATAAACCAATTTTTACGTTTCCACATCAAAGTGACATATATTACTTCATTTTTGTTCTTGATTTAATGCCTATTGGTGTTCCAAAAGTTCCCTTTCGAAGTCCTGGAGAGGAAGATGCATCTTGGGTTGACATATAGTGCGACTTGTCAGATATATTGGGTTATATGGGATTTCCCCGTTTTCTCCCCCGATCGAGGTATCCTCTCTTTCACCCCGAAAAATATTGATTGAATCATCAAAAATCTGGAGCGTGAAGTGTAATGAAGTGCAATTAGATCGATTTTTGAAGGGATATCCAGATTACTATTATCAATTTTGAAGTTTTTATGGTTGGCTTGGCTGGACCAATAAAATAAAGTATCCAGGCTCTGTTTAGAAAAAAAAGGTAATATGTCTACGATTACTACTTCTAGCATGTCATATATGTGCCAGAAAACATAAAATAAAAAATGAAGAAAAAGGGAAGTCGTAGCAAAAAGATATGGTATTGGAGTATTTGTCCTATATGTGCAAATCAAAATCGGGCAGATCTTTACTCAGAGTAGAATAGAAACCTAAAAGAAAAGAATTGAAGAAGCCCATTCAGAAACAAGAAAATTACATTGCGATTTTGATTCGATCTCGATGAAAACAATACATCAATGAGGAGTTAGTTCAATAAGTTTAATACATTCTATATATTTCTTCTATTCTATATGTAAAAAAATTTTTATATGGATAAAGGTGTATATGGATAAAGGAAGGGATCAAAAGTTGTCTTTCTTGAAATAATGTAATAATGTAAGAAAAAGACCTTTCCCTTCGTTAGAAGTTCATTAGGAAAATGAAAAGTGAAGAGGGTTGAAATCTACACATTGATTTATTTTTGCGATCTTTTGTGAACCGTATGCATCAAAAGATGCATGTACGGCTCTTAAGGGATAAAATCTTATCCTAATCAACCGACTTTATCGAGAAAGACTCCTTTTTTTAGGCCAAGAGGTTGATAGTGAAATATCGAATCAACTTATTGGCCTTATGGTATATCTCAGTATGGAGGACGATAACAAAGATTTGTATCTGTTTATAAATTCTCCGGGCGGATGGGTAATACCCGGAATAGCTATTTATGATACTATGCAATTTGTACAACCCGATGTACAGACAGTATGCATGGGATTAGCCGCTTCAATGGGATCTTTTCTTTTGGCAGGAGGAGAAATTACCAAACGTTTAGCATTCCCTCACGCTTGGCGCCAATGAGTCTTTTATTTGAGAAAAAAAAAAAGAAGACTATGCCTTCGCCAATATTAAGTAATAATAGCATGGCACTTCAAGTTCGATATGAGTTTTTTTTTTTTCAAAATTTCCAAAACCATTCGATTATGTATCGAAAGAGTAGTATGAAAAAAGACTATTTACCATTTTATATGATCTATCAGGAGCCTATTTCAGTGTCACAAACTTTTTTGTTTTCGGTTTTTACACCGGAAAGGTTTTAACAAAATTTATGTTTTTAACAATATATATGCTATGAAAGAATATATATATTAACTGTTTGAAAAAAAAAAAAGACACTTTGGGATTGCTGAAGAACAGACGAAATAATAAAGCAACGGAACCATCATAGTATTTTAGAAATACTACAAAAAAGGAAGGATGGTTATTGGATCATTTACTGATACTGATCTGGGTCTATCAGACCCAGTATTTTTTCTATTTCTTCGATGGAAGGTAGAAATCACTTCCATAGTAGAGCCGTATGCAATACGCAAAAGATGCCTGTACGGTTGTTCAATTCTGTCTTTTTTTTCCTATCTCTCGCCTTATCGTGCGAGAGATAGGAAACCATTATTCTTTTATATCATCAGGGTAATGATCCATCAACCCGCTAGTTCTTTTTATGAGGCACAAACGGGAGAATTTATCCTGGAAGCAGAAGAACTACTGAAGCTTCGCGAAACTATCACAAGGGTTTATGTACAAAGAACAGGCAAACCTTTATGGCTTGTATCCGAAGACATGGAAAGAGATGTTTTTATGTCAGCAGCAGAAGCCCAAGCCCACGGAATTGTTGATCTTGTAGCGGTTGAATAAAAAATTAGCAGCAAGGATTCCGCGAAAATACACGATTTGATATTTTTTTTCTTATTAATTTAGTCTTCTTATCTGATTTATTATCATATTTCTATTAATAGATTCATTAATAGAAATATGATAATAAATATTAATGAATCTATTAATAGAATAGAACTGATTCATAATCATCGGGTTATGATTGATCTAAACCAACTCATTATGTATACGACTCACCATGCCAACTATGAAACAACTTATTAGAAACACAAGACAGCCAATCCGAAATGTCACGAAATCCCCCGCTCTTCGGGGATGTCCTCAGCGCCGAGGAACCTGTACTAGGGTGTATGTGCGACTCGTTCAGATCATAGACTAAAATAAAAAAAAAAATTCCAGTATCGGGGGATCGGTTAAGATAGTGAATGGAAGAGCTCCATTCACTATCTTAACTAATCTTAACTAATATATATAATATAAAATAAAAAAAAAATGAATAATAAATAAAAAATATATATAGAGATATATTCTTCTATTGTGTATCAAATTTATGGTTTGGATTGGTGCAAACCCAATCACCTCTATTTGCAATTTAAGATGAGAAAGATTTCACCATTGGTAGTAAATGCTTATCCATTAAGCGGGGGAAATCCTATAGTTCAATTAAAAAGCGCAATAATTATGCCCTTATTTTTGCAAGAACGGACTAAGAGGGTCAGCTACCCAGCTAATCTTCATACTTAAATACCGTTACTGTATAGCTAGATTTCGTTGTGAAAGACCTATTACTTGATATCTCCTGGGTAGAGCCAAAGAGTGTGAACTGTACAAGTTAACAAAAATATTGATTAAACCGAGGAAGGGGCTCCGGTGTATAGAGAGGATCTCACCGTTTTAAAAGTAATCATAGAAACGATGGAACCCACCATTTCTTTTTCTATTTTATTTACTTTACTATGTTTTTTCTCAATACACTCTCTTATTTCGAAGTTTAATGCTTCAAAATCAAAAGAAAAAAATCGTGGTTGGGAAGGTTATAGTAGCAAAAGCCATTGAAATTCTTACTTTATACATTGGAAGAATCCATTTTTGTTATTAATAGACTAGGAAAGGAAAAAGAATAACTGAAAGACAATAAAATGAATCTAATAGTTATTCATCAAAGTCTCATTTCATTTACTCAATGACCAGAATTAAACGAGGATATATAGCTCGGAAACGTAGAACAAGAATTCGTTTATTTACATCAAGCTTTCGTGGGGCTCATTCAAGACTTACTCGAACTATTACTCAACAGAAAATAAAAGCTTTGGTTTCGGCTCATCGGGATAGAGATAGGAAAAAAAGAGATTTTCGCGGTTTGTGGATCAATCGAATAAATGCAGTAATTGGTAAGAATAAAAAAAAAATGTACAATAGTTATCGTAATTTATTGTATAATCTGTACAAGAGGCAATTGCTTCTTAATCGTAAAATAGTTGCACAAATAGCTATATTAAAGGGGAATTGCCTTTTTATGATTGCCAACGAGATCATAAAATAAAAATTCCCCGGAGAATGAACTCCGGGAAGGTAGTAGAGTAGGGATTTATATGAAAAAATATGATTCATATGATAAAGTCATCAAAATGAACAACCACGTTCAATATAAAAAGATTGATTCTTCTTCACCGATTTTCTTTTTTCTTATAACACAACAACCTAAATTTGATTGGCGTTGTTTTCCAACAAAACATCAATTCAAATTGGATTTGAGTTTCTATTCAAATTTGAATTCAATTGAAGAATAACTCTAGTTTTTTTTGTTTTAAGACCGGTAGGAGTAGTTCTAGCGGTCGACTCGCCTTTTTCAATTTTTTTTTCATTATTAAGAAAAGGTAACGAAGATAAAATACGAGCTTGTTTTATAGCAATCGTAATTAATCGTTGTTGTTTTAAGGTCAATCTATTCACCCGTCTAGATAATATTTTTCCTTGTTCACTAATAAATCGACTAATTAAACTCATGTTTTTATAATCAATTCGATCCCCCGATTGGATCGGGGGCAAACGCCTACGAAAAGATCGCTTGGGTTTAAGAAAAAGTCGCTTAGATTTATCCATGGTTTCTTTATTCCTATCTCGAGAATCCTATTTCTTACCAAAAAAAAGGATTTTTGTTTTATTTTATTGCTTCTAATCTAATTTATATATTTATAATATATAAATTAGAGAATATATATGAGAACTAGATCATTTTTCATATTCCTTTTGGACGGGTGACACGCAAGCGATCTGTTTTTCTATTTCTTTATCTCTGCATGAATCGTATGTTTGCAACAACAAGGACAGAATTTTCTTAGTTCTAATCGACTAGGCGTATTGTGTCGATTCTTTTGAGTAATATATCTGGAAATACCCGTTGATTCCTTATTAACACTCTTTTGAGCACAACAGGTACATTCCAAAATAACCCTTACTCGGATATCTTTACCCTTGGCCATGAACCTCCTTTTTTTTTATTTACTTAACTCTTCTATTTTTTAGGATTCGAAGCGAAGAAGAAGAAAGGAATTCAAAAAGTAAAAGTTGAAAATTCTAAATCAAATTATGAAGGATTTCGTTTCCATTAATATAGGACAGGAAAATTTAAGTAATACAATGATTTCCAATTTTCGAATCGCAGTACAGTATTTCAGTTTTCATTTAAGTATTTTGTATGATATTGTTGCCCCCACCCTAGCCATTCTATTTCCATTTCTGGTCTCACTCTATTAAGAATGGAAATGGAATTGAATTATTCATTCAATTCCATTCATTGAAGCCTGTACAAGATTCCGAGTTTCACCGAGTCCAAATACCCTTTATTCTTTTCTAACTTTTTATATTTGAATTCTAAAAAAAAAAAGAAATAATAAAGAAGGAGGGGGATTAATCCCAGATATTTGATTGTATCTTTTATCTTCTTCACCCCTTCTTGCGCCAATAACTAGACTAGAATGAAAAAAAAGGGAATATCAATGCATCCGGAAAAAAACGATTGATCTCTATCAAGAGACCCGCTAAAGCCCCGAACCATAGAGTACTTACCACTGGTGCCACGGAGAGATATGTTTTTAGATCTCGCATTTTTTTTAATCCTCCTTTTTTATTTATTGTAATTTGTGATACATAATTGAATATGATCAGATGATCATTTCGTTAATAACCACTTGCATTTTCGGCCTAATTCCAAATTCAAATTGAAATGTACAACGATTCATTCGATAGCTTTTTTTTTAGAAAAAAAGTCTATTTCTGCCCGAACATCTCATCAAAAAAAAAAAATTCCATTTTAGGAGAATCTCTATTTATTATTTATTATTATTTTTTTTTTTCAATTAAAAAGTCTTTAATTATTAGAATTTAGATTTTTAATTCTAATTTAGATTATTATAAAAATATTTTTTATTCTTTATACTATTATTATAGAATTAAGAATTCTATTACTATATATTATATAGATATATAGATATTAGATAGATATATATATATTATTCTACTATATATATTATAATTTTATTCAATATAATATTTATTCAATAGACGTTTTTTTTTCTTATTCTATATTATATATATAATATATTATATTATAGGATATGAAGGATATGAAAAAGAAAAAATATTTGAATTCTCTAGAATATAATAAGAAAAAAGAAAAAAATGACAGGATAGTAGATAGATATATATCTATCAACGGAGAAAAAAAATGTGGAAAACAAAGATTCTTTCCAATGACACTGGAAAAACCAATTGAAAAGGGATGTAGCGCAGCTTGGTAGCGCGTTTGTTTTGGGTACAAAATGTCACGGGTTCAAATCCTGTCATCCCTATCCCTAACTAGTACTTATCGTATGAGCAGTAACAGGGGATCAATTGAGACCGATTCAAATTGAAGATACATACAATATATATTGATATAGTATATGCATGCAAGATGTATTGGGTCACAGAAATTTTTTTTTTGAAAATTTAAAACGCTCTTAGTTCAGTTCGGTAGAACGCGGGTCTCCAAAACCCGATGTCGTAGGTTCAAATCCTACAGAGCGTGATTCCATTTTTGTTAGATCGAGAATGACAATGGAAATAATTGAATAGCAGTCTTAAATCTGAATTTGACCTCCTGTGGATTAGGGTTAAAACAAAGGAATAGGAGGTCAATAAACAAAAGAGATGTTAATTAATTAATCAAAGGTTCAACTGATCACCACGTCGGTATTGTAAATATGCAGTTACGAATAATCCAGCCAAAGTAATAGGAATTAGTCCTAACACAATTCCAAATAGAAAAACTTCAATCATTCTTTTTTGTTTGAAAGTGAAAGGAGGAGGTAATATATATCCTTAAATATTAATCCGTATTGACCATGACTCTCAATGAATTGGAAATTGACATGGTAAGGAACTATGGAATATCTAGAGTATCGAAAAATTTCCAATTCAATTGAAATTTTCAAATCAAATAAGTCGTATCTTACTCAGACCGATAAAAAGAACTGAGGTTATAGTTAAAGCCGCTAGTAGAAAACCGAAATAACTAGTTACAGTGGGCATAAAGAAGCTAAATGAAATAAGTTCTTTTTTTACATATGTTTTTTACAAAGCACTTCCCTAAGTTTCTATTTTTGAGAGAAAAAAGAAATCGAATAGGAGAATAAGCAAAAATACCACTTGATAAATACAATTGAAAATTTTTGATTTATCAATCATTACAGACGAACAAAAATATAGTGACATAGGTAAGAAAGAAATTCATCACCTGTGACATCTACCCATCCGGTAATTCAAAAAATAAACAGATTTTTGAGCAACTCGTGGATTGAGTAAACTAATCCAATAAAGATTTTTTTTTATTTCTATTCTATTTATTTTATAGAATATTTCTATTTCTTGTTTAGATTCTAAACTATTTATATTCGAAATATGAAATATTTTTAAAAATTAGAAATAGAAAATTCAAATAATAATAATGTCAAATAATAATAAAATAATGAAAATAATAATGAATATTAACAAAAAAAAAAAAAACATCTTCGACAACCACAAAAAAGTCTATTTCTAGATTTGACATCGAATTGAATTGTAGAAATATAATATGAGAATCTCTCTCATGAATTATAAAAAAAAAATCCGTCGGATTCACCCTTTAATTGATCTTCAGTTTCTAGTCCGAAGCTAGTAATGTGGAGAACCCTCATCTTATACTATAAACAAACAGCTCTTATACTCTTAAACTTTGAGGAATTCTCTATTGAGTACATCGATACAACCAACAAGGAAATTAGAAAAAATCTAGTACTTGATCTCGCCCCGGATTGTGAAGTTTCGTTGCTGTGTCAGAAGAAGGATAGCTATACTGATTCGGTATACTCGAAAGACACCCTGGGTACAATATTGACGATCTAACAAGGATGGAATCTCAGTAAATTTCTACTTACTGATCTCATCTTTTATGGAATCGATCCCCCTTTGACTGTACAAGAATATGTGGAGCTCGACATGTCTGGAAGCACCGGAGAACGTTCTTTTGCTGATATTATTACCAGTATTCGATACTGGATTATTCATAGCATTACTATACCCTCCCTATTCATTGCGGGTTGGTTATTTGTCAGCACGGGTTTAGCTTACGATGTATTTGGAAGCCCTCGCCCAAACGAGTATTTTACGGAGAGTCG